TCATCTTCAATCATAAATTCTTCAATCATAAATCAAACTTCGATAGAAAATTGTACAAAAACATCTAAACTGAATAAAATTCATAAGATCCTTCTTCCCTATCCTAATTCTGCAGAATATGAACAGAAAATAGAAAAATCAGAAAAAAAACAAGCCAAAATTGATTCAAATAATAAGTTAATTTTTTCATTGAACGCAATTCTAACTAACCCTAAAGGTAAAAAAAAATATAGTGGAATAAATGAAATCGGTAAAAAACTCCCTCGATGGTCATACAAATTAATCAACGAGTTGCACCAACATTTTAAAAAACGACGAAAAGAACAAGGCCTAATGCAAGGGAGGTCGCACCAGCTTCGAACAAGAAGATTTAAACGTACAGCTTTTTTAAATCGTTCGAGACGAACTTTAGAAACTTTTACGAACTCTAATTTCAAGAATGAAAATCTTTATAGAAAATTTAATAGAGATTTGGGTTTTATAAGTTATTTGCAAACACCAGATTTTCGTCGATCCGTAATCAAAGGATCTATGCGCGCTCAAAGGCGTAAAATTGTTATTTGGGAACCGTCTCAACTAAATCCCCATTCCCCGCTTTTTTTTGAAAAAATGAGAGATTTTCCTTTTCCTATATCCGACCTAATCAAACTTTTTTTTAGTATTAGAGGTTGGTTCGGGAAAAAACCAGAATACAGAATTTTAGATCAAAAATTCAAAAGTAAAAAAAGCATCCAGAAAGACAGCATGAAATTCTGGGAGAACATTCCACATGCACAAAAAACAAGAAGTATTCTGTTACTAGTTCAATCAATTTTTAGAAGATATATTAAATTACCCTTATTGATAATAGCTAAGAATATTGTCCGTATTTTATTACGGCAATCGCCGGAATGGTATGAGGATTTCCAAGATTGGAATAGAGAAATTTATCTAAAATGCACCTTTAATGGTATTCAATTCTCCAAAACAAAACTTCCTACAAATTGGTTAAGAGGAGGTTTTCAGATAAAAATCCTATATCCTTTTTATTTGAAACCTTGGCACAGATCTAAGCTAGGACTCGATGATTCTGATAGAGATCTAAAGCAACAAGATGATTTTGATTCTTGTTTTTTAACAGTTGTGGGAACGGAAACGGAATATCCTTTTGGTCCTCTTCGAAAAACACCTTCCTTTTTTGAACCCATTTTCAAAGATATAGACTATAAAGTCGAAATCAGAAAATTAAATTTGAGAGTTCGAAGAATTTTAAAAAAAATAAAAAAGAAAGAAGCAAAAGCATTTTTATTTGTAAAACGAATAATAAAAGAACTTTTAAACAGCAAGAAAATTCCATTATTTATACGGAGAGAATTTATATCGAGAGAAAGATATGAATCAAGTGAAACTCAAACAGAAAAGGGTTCCATAATAAGCAATCAGATAATTAATGAATCACTTAGTCAAATTGGATCTACAGGTTGGACAAATTATTCACAGGCAGAAAAAGAAATGAAACATAAGATTGATAGAAGAAACACAATCAGAAATGAAATAGAAATAATGAAAAAAAAAAAAAAAGTAACGCCAGGAATCAAAAAAAAGAAAAAGAATAATGCAGAATCATCCCCAAAAATTTTTAAAATATTAAAAAGAAAAAATATTGAATTAATAGTTCAATTTTTCATTGAAAAAATATACATAGATATCTTTCTATGTATCATTAATATGCGCAGAATCGCTCTACAACTTTTTATCAAATCAACAAAAAAAATTATTGATAATGATAAATACATTGACAATAATGAAACAAATCAAGAAAAGATTAATAAAAAAAAACAAAATAAAATTGACTTTCTTTCGCCTATAACTATAAAAAGGACTTTTGATAATCTTAGAAATAGTAAGCGGAAGTCAGATATTTTTTTTGATTTATCTTACTTGTCACAAAAATATGTATTTTTAAAATTATCACAAACCCAAATTATTAACTTCAATAAGTTAAGATCTATTTTTCAATATAATGGACCGTCTTTTTTTCTTAAGACTGAAATAAAGGATTTTTTTGGAAGACAAGGAATATTTCATTCCGAAGTAAGACATAAGAAACTTCCAAATTCTGGAATGAATCCATGGAAAAACTGGTTAAGAGGTCATTATCAATACGATTTATCTCAGATTACATCGTCTAGATTAATCCCCCCAAAATGGCGAAATAGAATCAATCAATGCCATACGTCTCAAAATAAAGATTTAAACAAATGGTATTCCTCGGAAAAAGACCCATTACTTGATTCAAAAAAAAAACAAAATTCGACAGTGTATTTATTACCAAATAAAGAGGAGAATTTTCAAAAAAACTATAGATATGATCTTTTATCATATAAATATATTCATTCTGAAACTAAGAATAACTCCTATATTTATAGATCAGCATTAGAAACAAATAAGAACCAAGAAAATTCTACCAGAAATAAAGAAAAATTTTTTAACATACTCAAGAATATTCCTAGCAAGAATT